TTAAATTTTCATATATTACTCACCAATTCACTATAGTTTTATATAGTAACTATTAAATTTGCATGTGTTAGGCACGTCTCTTGCGTTTTTCCTGAGCCAGGATCAAACTCATTTAGTACAAAAATTATATATATAATATACATTTAAGGAATATTTTTTAATTGGAAATAAGCAGACTCGAACTGCTAACTTTTTCTTTGCAAAAGAACTATTCTACCCTTGAATTATATTCCCCCTCTTTATCTATATATGTATAAATACTTCCTCAGTAGCTCAGTGGTCAGAGCTTTCGGCTGTTAACCGAAAAGTCGCTGGTTCGATCCCAGCCTGTGGAGTTTTTACGGAAGGAGAGATTTGAACTCTCATAGAAATTTCTATTAGATCCTAAATCTAACGCGTATACCCTTTCGCCACTTCCGTATATAAACCTAGTAGGACTTGAACCTACATTAAAAACTTAGAAGGTTTTTATCTTTTCCAAATTAAATGATAGGTTTAATATGGATGGGTAGTGTTAGAATCGAACCAACAACTTTATACTCGTAAGGTATATACTCTACCATTGAGTTAACTACCCTATGTATTATAATAATAGGGGAGGCCAATAGCTCAGTTGGAAGAGCATGTGGCTACGGACCACAAGAGCGTGGGTTCAAATCCCTCTTGGCTTTTACAAAATAAAACGGAGTAGAGCAGTTTGGTAGCTCGTCGGGCTCATGATCCGAAGGTCAACGGTTCAAATCCGTTCTCCGTTTTTAATTTAAGTATTTATAGTTTAAATATAAATTAATATATTTATATAAGATAAAAAAGAATACCTTGATACTTGAAGACGAAGAAAGACGTTTATTACGAAAATACTTTAAATAGCAACAATGCAATAAATTAAAGATTTCTGAATGGGAGTACCTTATATTTTTCTAAAAAAAAGAAAACTTGGAGAACTGAACCATCTTAGTATCCAAAGGAAAAAAATTAACAAAAATTCCCAAAGTAGTGGCGAGCGAAAAGGGAGTATAAACATATATATGTTTATTTATTATTAGTAAATTAGAATATAATTCTGATTGAAGTTAACAAGAACCTCCTTGAAAAATAAAATACTTCAAAGTAATCAATAGTGAACTAGTACCGTAAGGGAAAGGTGAAAAGATCCCCGTAAGGGAAGTGAAAAGAACATGAAATTTTTTATCTTACAATCTATAGAAGGATTAAAGAATCTAACTATATGCCTGTTGAAGAAGGAGCTGACGAGTCTTAATTATTTTAAGCATTTGGTTAAATTTAATTAATTGAAGCCAGAGTTAACGCGAGTTATTATTAAATAATAACAATTGTTTATAATTAAGAACCCGAACCCGAATGAATTAATCTTGTCCAGAATGAAATATAGAGAAGTCTATATAGAGGTTCGAACTGGTTGATATTGCAAAATCATCAGATGAGATGAGATTAGAGGTGAAATGCTTATCGAATTCGGAGCTAGCTGGTTCTCCTCGAAATGCGTTGAGGCGCAGCTATTACTATTATATAATTAAGGTGGTAAAGCACTATATATAATACATATTATATATAATATACATTATATATAAACTAATAATACCTATTATAGTTTAGAGTAATAAGTGAGACTATTGGGGAAAATCTCAATAGTCTAAAGGGAAACAACCCACACCATAAGTTAAAGTTTTTAAAAAGTATTTAAAACAAAAGGTACTTTAATTTCAGTTATATTTAAGAGGTTAGCTTAGAAGCAGCTATCCTTTAAAAAGTGCGTAATAGCTTGTTAAATTAGAAATTATGCACTAAAAATGAAAGAAAAAAAATACTTTACTGAAGCTATGGGATTTATTTTTAAATCGATAGAGGAGCGTTCTATATTTTAGAAGCAAAAATGTAAATTTTTGTGGAGATAATAGAAGTGAGAATGTCAGCTTAAGTAGCATAAATATTAGTAAAAAATCTAATACTCCGAAAGCTAAAGGTTTTCTACGAAAGGATATACCACGTAGATAAAGTCAGGGCCTAAAATTAGATTTAATATGTACTTGATGGGTAAAAGGTTAAAATTCCTTTACCATAATATATATATACAAATAGTGACCTATTATATATAATATATATTTTAAGAAATAGTTACTTAATATATGTTTATTATATAGCTAGAAAAATGTATCTGTTTTATATATATTATGCCTGTACTAAAACTGACACAAGTAAGCAAGTATATATATACTAAGGAGTACGAAATAACTTTTTCTAAGGAACTCGGCAAAATAATCCTGTAACTTCGGGAGAAAGGATGCCCAAAGGGCTGCAATAAAAAGATCCAAGCGACTGTTTATCAAAAACACAGGTCTCCGCTAAGTTTAATCACAATGTAAGGGGGCTGACACCTGCCCAGTGCTGGTAAGTTAAAAAAAATATTTTTTATCCAAGTATTTTTATAAGCTCCAGTAAACGGCGGCTGTAACTKTYACGGTCCAAAGGTAGCYAAATTCCTTGTCGGGTAAYTTCCGWCCTGCARGAAWGGTGTAACGACTTGGATGCTGTCTTAGAAAAAGATTCGGTGAAATAGGAATGTCTGTGAAGATACGGACTATCTACATCTGGACAGAAAGACCCTATGAAGCTTTACTATATTTTGAAATTAAAAATAAAATATATTTGTGTAGAATAAGTGGGAAATTAATTAATTTATCTTGAAATACCACTCTTTTATATTTTATTTTTTTATTAAAATATTGTTAACCAATTTTAAAAAAATTTTAAAAAGGTAGTTTGACTGGGGCGGTAACCTCCTAAAAAGCAACGGAGGTGTACAAAGGTCTTTTTTTAATTTAAATTTTTTTTTAAATTAAAACTATAAAGGGTATAAGGCTTGATTGTAAGAGTTACCACTCGAACAAGGACGAAAGTCGGTTTTAATGATCCGACAGTTCTTTGTGGAAAGGCTGTCGCTTAACGAATAAAAGTTACTCTAGGGATAACAGGCTGATCTCCCCCGAAAGTTCCTATCGACGGGGAGGGTTGGCACCTCGATGTCGGCTCGTCGCATCCTGAGGCTGAAGTAGGTCTCAAGGGTTGGTCTGTTCGCCCATTAAAGCGGCACGTGAGCTGGGTTCAGAACGTCGTGAGACAGTTCGGTCCATATCCGATGTAGACATAAGAACATTGAAAAGTTTTTCTTTTAGTACGAGAGGACCAAAGAAATTAAACCTATGGTGTATTAGTTATTTTACTAAAAGTAGTCGCTAAGTAGCCAAGTTTAATATATTTTAATCACTGAAACCATATAAGTGAGAAAATTACTTTAAGATAAATGTTCTTTTCTAATTAGAGTAAGACAACAAATAGATAATTTGATAAAAAGAAAAAATGTATACAATTAGTAATAATTTTAGCATTTTTTTACTAAAACTTCGAGAATATATTTTTGCTGATATAGCTCAAAGGTAGAGCCACTGACTTGTAATCAGAAGGTTGGGGGTTCGATTCCCTTTATCAGTTTATTTTTAAAATTAAAATATTTATATTATATTTATTTTATAAAAAAATGTTACGTTATTTAGGCCCTAAGTTAAAAAAATTAAAACAATTTAATATACATATGCATCCAGGTACTATAGATACATATCGTTTAATAGGTGGATTAAATTTAAATACATTAACTAAATTTAATATTAAATTTAAAGATTTTTTATTTTTATATATATTTAGATATAGAGCATATATAATTTTAAAACAATTTAAACAACCAGATTGGTGTTTTTTTGAAATTCCTGATATTTCATATGATGATATTTCTTATTATTCTATTCCCTCTAATTATAATTCAAATAAAATAATTACAAATATGTTTAATTCAATTTTAGATAAAATAGGATTAAATAATCAAGAAAATAAAATTATTTCTAAGTTAGCCGTTGATGTAGTATTAGATAGTGTATCTATAGTAGATACAATTACTAATTTTTTACTTAAAATTGGTATAATTTTTATGCCTTTTTTCGAAGCTATAAAATACTTTCCTTCTTTAGTATTTATATATATAGGTACCATTGTATCTTTAGAAGATAATTTTTTTGCTACTTTAAATTCTACAATATTTAGTGGTGGTTCTTTTTGTTTTATAGCAAAAAATATTAAATGTAATATTAATTTATCTACTTATTTTAGAACTCAATCTGAAGATTTTGCTCAATTTGAAAGAACATTATTAATAGTAAATGCTTTTGCTACAGTAATATATACAGAAGGTTGCTCTGCTCCTATTTTTTTAGAATCTCAATTACATGTTGCATTAGTTGAACTTTTAGTAAAAGAAAAAGGAATACTAAATTATTCTACTGTACAAAATTGGTACCATGGAGATCAATCCGGAGAAGGTGGTTTATATAATTTTACAACAAAACGTGGTTGGTGTTTTAAAAAAGCTATTTTAGATTGGGTTCAAATAGAAATGGGATCTGCTATTACATGAAAATATCCTTCTACATATTTAATAGGAGATTTTTCTTCAAGTAATTTTTTTTCTTTATCTTTAATTTCTGAAATGCAAATAGCAGATACAGGAAATAAAATGTTACATATTGGATCTTATACTAAAAGTCGTGTTTATTCAAAAAGTATTTCATTAAATAATTCAAGTTATGCATATAGAGGATTAGTAAAAATTTTTAAAAATGCTAAATATACATATAATTATACAGAATGTAATTCATTATTATTAGGAGATAATACATTTACAATAACTATACCTTATACAATTGTAAATAATTATTCTACTTTTATAAATCAAGAAGCTAGTATTTCTAAATTAGAATCAGATTTTATTTTCTTTTTATTACAAAGAGGAATTAATCTTAAAATAGCATTAACTTTATTAATTTATGGTTTTTGTCAAAATATTTGTTCTAAATTACCTTTAGAATTAGAATTAGAAGTACCTTTATTAATTTTAATGCGTACTCAGTCTAATTTTTAATTTATATAAATTAAAAATAATTATTAATTAATAATATTTTATTATTTTATATGATTTTTTTATTAAAAAATTTTATTACATTAAAAACATTAAAAACTTTTTATTTAGAATATTATAAAACTTTAATATATTATTTAATATCTTCTATTAAAAATTATTTAGGAGATGAATTTTATATTTATTTTAATAAATGTAAATATAATATTTATATTTTAAATGATTTATTATTTTTTAAAACAACTAATTTAACTAGTCAAAATATAGATATTATACAAAATTTTAATTCTAAAATTTTAATATTTTTACCTTTAAAAATATATAATTTAAATAGAAATAAGTATAAACTTATTTATTATTTAATAGGTGAGGTACCAAAATATACTGCTGAAAAAAATTTAATTATAAATGGATTAAAAAAAACATTTATTTCTAAATTAATGTTTAATTATATTGGTATATTTTTTAATAGTTTCATTAAAAATTCTAATTTTATTATATATGCAAAAATAATATTTAATAAAATATTTATTATTAACTTAGTATTAGAAAAAGATCAATGTTTTTGTATTATTAATAATTATAAAATTAATTTAATTTCTTTTTTATATTTATTAGGTATTTCTATACAAGATATTCTTATCTATTCACGTTATAATAAATCTTTCTATTTAAAAAAATTATTGTTAAATTCTCAGATAGATACAAATATTATTAATTCAGAATTATATTCTTTTATTTCCTTTTTTTTTAATATATCTTTTAAATTAAATACATATTCTATTTTTGGAAATATTTTAAATAAAAATTATATACAGATAAATAATTTTTTTTCTAATATAAAAAATTTTATAGTATTAGATTTTATTTCTATATTAGATATATTATTAGATATTAAATATAATAAAAAAACTTTATCAGAAATAGATAAAGTAGAATTTCGTTCAATTTCTACTTTAGGTAATTATTTTTCAACTCAATATTCTTATTTTTTAAATAAATTTTCAAAATTATTACGTAATGATATATATAAATATATACATACTAATTTAAATAGAAATAATACTACTAATTATTTTAAATCTAATATATACTTTAATTTAAAAGAATATTTAACAATTAATCCATTAATACAATATTTAGAACAAATTAATAGTTTTTCTGAAATTATACATAAAAATAGAGTTACTAATTATAATTCTAAATTACAACAAAATTTACAAGTAAGAAATATTAATTTAAATCAAATAGGTTCTTTATGTCTAATAGATACTACAGAGGGGATAAATTGTGGATTAGTTATAAGTTTTACTAAAAATATTAAGCTTGAAAAAAAAAATAATATTCAATTTCCATATCAATCTATAAATAATATAAAAACAAAAAATTTTATTACGTTTATAAATTCATTTAATCGCCAAACATATATTGTTTTATTTAATAATTATTATTTAAGAAAAAATAAAATTTTTAATTTATTTTATTTAGGACTTAGTAAAAATTCATTTAAAATTAAAAATATTTTTATAAAAAATATTATATATATAAAACCTATGGATCTTTTTTCATATGCTGAAAATTTAATTCCTTTTTTATTTTATAATGATCCTGCAAGAGGATTAATGGGTGCAAAAATGCAATCACAAATTGTACCTACATTAAAACATAAAAAATCAATTATAATTACTGGATATGAAAAAAATCTATTAAATTATAATACTTTAAGTATAAAAGCATATCAAGAAGGAATTGTTATTTATGTTTCTTCATATAAAATAATTATTAGAGATATATACAATAGAAAAATTATATATTATTTAGATAAATATAAACGTAGTAATTATTTTACTATATTACATTCTAAGCCACATGTATGGCAAGGAGAAAGAGTTTTTTGTGGCCAACCTCTTAGTTCTACACAAGATATATTATATTCTGAATTTACAGCTGGAAATAATTTATTAGTTTCTTATGGAAATTTTTTTGGATATAATTTTGAAGATGCTATAGTTATAAATAAAAAAATAGTATATTCACAATTATTTACTTCTCTTCATTTTAAAATATATGAAGTTATGTTTACTTGTATAGAAAGAGAAACATTTGAAATTTCTAGTATTAATATACCTAAAAAAAGTTTTTTTAGTAAAAGAAATTTAGATTTTTTTGGAATTATAAAAGAAGGATCAAAAGTATTAAATAATGATATTTTAGTATCTAAATTACTTATACGTAATATAAATATATATAATTTACCTTTATTTAATTTAATTTCTATTTTATTTGGACAACATTTAAGAAATATTAAAAATAAATCAACAATAGTTTCTTTTGGAAATTCAGGCAGAGTTATTAAAACTGAAATATTTTCTTCTCCATCTAATTTTAATTCTTATACAGGATTTTATTTAAAATGTAGAATATATATATGTAATCAAAGAATATTATCAGTAGGTGATAAATTATGTGGTCGTCATGGAAATAAAGGAGTAGTAGCATATATTTCAGCTACAAATAATTTACCATATACTACTGGATTAATTCCAGATATTATAACTGATGCTTTAGGAATTCCTTCAAGAATGAATATTGGTCAAGTTTTTGAAAATTTATTTGGATTAGGATGCTTTTTTACAAATACACGAATGTATATTAGTAATACATTTAATTTACCTAAATTTTATATAAAAACATTATTGTATAATTATTTAAATAAATTAAAAGAAAAAACTGGTAATTTATTTTTATATAATTCATATATTCCAGGACAAATATTATTAAGAGATGGAAGAACAGGATATAAATTATTAGAATCGTCTTTTTTAGGAGTTTCTAAATATTCTAAATTAATACATATGGTAAAAGATAAAATACATTATAGAACTGTAGGTCCTTATACTGAATTAATGCAACAACCTGTTAAAGGTAGAAAAAAAATAGGAGGACAAAGATTTGGAGAGATGGAAATATGAGCTATGGAAGCTTATGGCAGTTCATATAATTTAAGAGAAATTTTAAATTATAAATCAGATGATATTTGTGCTAGATCTTCATTATTATCTAATATAACTAATAATACTAACTTAGAAAATATTACTATACCTGAATCTTTTCGTACTCTTATTAGAGAAATTCATAGTATGAATTTAAATATTGAAGCTTTTACTAGTATAGATCAATTAGAAGGACAAACATTATCTGTTAATATAAATTTTTAGAATAAAAATTTTATTATTTATAAAATATATGAATAATTATAATTCTTTAAATAATTTAAAGTCTAATATAGGATTTAAAATTTCTATAGCCTCACCTTTAAATATTATTAAATGATCTTGGAGAAAAATTAATAATATAATAATATTAGGTCAAATATCTGAACCTTATACTATTGATTTTAAAACAGGAACCCCTAAATTAAATGGATTATTTTGTGAAAAAATATTTGGTCCTTTAATTTCTTGGCAATGTAAATGTGGAATATTTAAAAATATAGATCCAATAAAATATACTTATATATGTCCTATATGTGGGTATGAAAATACAAATTCTCAAGTAAGAAGATATAGAATGGGATATATATATTTATATACTCCTGTAGTACATATATGATATTTATATGAATTATTACCTTATATATTAAATTTACCAGTTAATATGTTAGAATATTTATTATATTATACTTTTTTTTTAGAACATAATAAAAAAATAAATTTTTTAAAAAAAATAACAATAACTCAATTTATTTTTGCATCTAATTATATTCAATATTTATTACAACATTTTAATATTTTAAATAAACTTTTAAAAATAAAATCATTATTATATAATACTAATAATCTATTAAAAAAAAAATATATTATAAAAACTATAAATTTATTAAATTTATGTTTATTAAATAATATACATCCACAATGAATTATGTTAGATGTAATCCCAGTATTACCCGCAGGATTACGACCTTTAATATATTTAAATACTATTAATTTTGTTTCATCTCCTTTAAATGAAATTTATAGGACTATTATTATTATAAATAATAAACTTAAACGATGGCAAATGTTACGTCGTAAATTTCCTATTTCTTTTGAAATAATAGAAAAACGTAATTTACAACAAACTATAGATATGTTAATAGAAAAAAATAATTCAAAAAAAAATATTAATTCATTATCTTCGCATTTACAAGGGAAATTTAATTATTTTAGACAATATATATTAGGAAAAAGAATTGATTTTTCTGGAAGGTCTGTTATAGTTTCTGGTCCTTCATTAATTTTTAATAAAATAGGAATTTCAACTAATTTAAGTATTGAGCTTTTTAAACCTATCTTATTAAATATTTTAAAAAAAAATAAATATATTAATACTTTATTACGTGCATCTTATTATATTGAATATAGTCCTTTAATTTTAAAAAGACTTTTAAAATATATATTTTTAAAAGAAATTATTATGTTTAATAGAGCCCCTACATTACATAGAATGAATATACAAACATTTAAACCTTTTTTAATAGAAAATGAAATAATAAAGTTATTTCCTATTGCTTGTTCTGGATTTAATGCGGATTTTGATGGGGATCAAATGGGTATTTTTTTAATTTTATCTGATGCAGCAAAAAAAGAAGCAAAAAAAAATATAATTTTTGATAAAAATTTATTCGCACCTTCTTCTAAAAAAAATATTTTTAAATATTCTCAAAATATTATTTTAGGTATTAATACATTAGTATCTTTTAAAGGATATAATTATAAAAATTTAATTTTTAGTAATATTGAAGATATATTAAATGCATATAACCATTCTTTAATAAAAATAAATACAATTTTTTTAGTTAGAATAAATTTTCATTTTTATTTTAATAAAAATATTTATAAAAAATATATTATAACCTCTTTAGGTAGACTTTTATTACAAAAATTAATATAATTAATTATAAAAAATAATAATGTTAAATATTACTTGTTTTAATTTAGGACCTAAATTTTTTAATTTTGAACAACGTTTAGTACAAAAATTATTATATTTTAATATAACTAATTATATTAAAGAACTTATGTTTTTAGGATTTGAATATTCATTTTATTTTCCTTTAATTTTAACTTTAGAAAGTACCAAAGGTTTTTTTTTTACATCTCCATTATTACGATATAATGAACTTTTAAAATTAAATTATAATATAAAAGAATATAATATATCTTATTCTATACAAAAAAATATAAATTCTTATATACCTTTTTTAAATTTAATAAATTCTTTTAATAATATTAATGCATTTTCTAGTTCATTACATCTTATGGCAAATACAGGAGCTAAAGCAAATTGAGCACAAATATGTCAATTAATTGGAGTTAGGGGTTATTTAGCAAATGCTACTGGAGAATTTTTTAAAATACCAGTATTAAATAGTTTTAATAAAGGATTAAATTTTTTTGAATATTTTATATCTTGTTACGGTGCACGAAAGGGAGTATTAGATACTGCATTAAAAACTGCAGATGCAGGATATTTAACACGTAGATTAGTTGAATCTATACAAGAATTAAATATTAAAGAATATAATTGTGGATCTAAAAATTCATTAGAATATGAATTTCAAATAAATAGTAAAGGTACTTTAATATTACCTTTTTTTTTATTACTTTCTGGTAAAGTATTACAAAAAAATTTAATTGAACCTACTACAAAAAAAATTATAGAATTTAAAAATAATTATATCTCAGATAATTTAATAAATAATTTATATATTAAATTTAATTCTTTACTTAAAATAAATACTTTTTCTATAAAAACATGTATTTCAGGTAGAACAATTTGTTCTAAATGTTTTGGTCATACAACTTTTAATACAAATAATTTAGGTAAAAGTATAGGAATTTTATCTAGTCAAGTTATAGGTGAGCCAGGAACTCAATTAACATTAAGAACTTTTCATACGGGGGGAGCATCTACTATTTTAAAATCTAATATATATATAAAAAATAAATATTTACTAATTAGTAAATATTTATTTAAAAATATTAAATATAAATTATGCAGTACATATTATAAATTATTTAATAAAACTAATAAAACAATTTTTTCTTTTATTTATCTTAAAAAATATTATTTTAGTTTAAATTCATTTTATTTAGTATATATATTAAAAAAATATAAATTTAATCAAATTATATCTATTAATAATAAATTATTATATTCTAAAAATAATATATATTTAAGTACACTAATTTTAACATATTTAACTATTAATAATATTTTTCAACGTAAACATTATAAAAATATAAATTTTTTCCATAATTATACAGGAGAATTTATATATAAAAATGTACTTCAATTAATTATTAAAAATAAATATTATAAATGAATAATTTTAAATTTAAATACATCTTTATTATTAAATAAATATTATTTAACTATAGATAATATAACTAAAGAAAAAATTATTTTTATTAAATCTATAAATCAAAGAACTATTAAATATTTTTTAATTAAATATAAAAGTTTTTTATATTCAAATAGAAAACTTAAAAGTATATATTCTTATTTACATAATATATATATATTAAATTTATTTTTTTCAATAAATATTTTTTCATATAATAAATATTCTATACTACCCTTTAATAAAATTATTTTAAATATAAATACCTATAAAATATTTAATACATCTATAATCTCACTAAAATATAAAAAAAATATTATAAATTAAATATGATATCAAAAATTTTTTATATTACTTCAAAAAATATTAAAATTATTAAAAATAATAATATTTTTCCTATATTAATTACTAATAATATATGTATATATACTTATTTTAAATATATAAAATTAATTAAATCAATTTTATCTCAATATAATTTAAATTATATAGAATCTTATAATATATATATAAAACAAAATAAAAAATTTAATTTAATTAATACTTATTTCCCTAAATTATATTTAATAGATAATATATTTTATAAAATTATATGTATTAAATATAATTTTTCAAAATTAAATTATTTATTCATAAAAAATATATTACTTCCTAAAAATTTAATAACTCAACTTATTCATAAACAATTTATAAATAATTACATTACTTTTTTATTAAATAATAAATCTTTAATAAAAAATTCTGTAAAAATATATTCTTTATATATAAATTATATATATCTCACAACATATTATACTTATTGAAAAAATTTATTTTCTTATAAATATATATTTAACTTTTTAAAAGGAATATATTTATATAAAAAAAATATCTCTAACTTTAATGAGTCTATAAAAGATATTACATCTGGATTAATTTCTATAGAAATTATTTTTGAAGCAAAAGCACTTCCTAATATATATTTAATTCCATCTAAATTATCTATATTAAATAATTTATTTATTTCATATGAAGAAACTACATTAAATTATTTATGAAAATATAATTTATATACATTTTCTAATAAAAATTTATTATTTTTTACAGAAATAAATACAATATCTTTAAATAAAATATATGAACATAATACAGCTATATTATTACCAAATAATATTATTACTTCTGGAAATTATTCTATAAATATTTTATTATTAAAATTATTTTCATATAATTTAAATTTTTATAAACAGGATCATTCTATTATAATGTCACATATTTTTATATTTAATTTAATAATTGAATCTTTATTAAAACAATATTTTAAAAATGGAATAAATATACCAAGCATTCAATTTGAATTAATAGCAAAAAAAATGACTTCTTTTGTAAAAATAAATTATATTGGAGATAGTTCTTTATTAGAAAATGATATATTTGAGTATACTAAATTAAAAATTCTTAATTATACTTTATTTACATTAGGATATAAACAAATTTTATATATTCCTATTATTTTAGGAATTACTAAAAGTATTTTAGCTTGTTCTGGATTTTTTTTATCTATTAGTTTTCAAGAAATAATAAAATATTTAATAAAATTAAGTATAGAAGTTTCAACAGATTGGCTTAGTGATCTTAAATCTAATATAATTACAACAGATATAATTAAAACAGGATCTGGTTGGCAAAGACATTTTATTAAAATATAATTATATAAATATTATTAAAATAAATGTTAACTTTAAATATATTACATTTAATAAAAAATCAAATAATACCTATTAAATATAGTATAAATTTAAATTATAATAATAAATATTTTTATTTAAATTTAAATAAAAATATATTTGAAATACTTAATTTATTAAATTCATTAAGTATTGTATATTTATTTTTATATAAATATATTTCTTTAAAACAAAAAATTTTATTTACAACTAATTATGATCAATATATGTATTTATTAAAATCAATAGCAACTATATCTTCTAATTATCATATATACAATACTACATATTCTGAAATATTTTCTAATTGAATTTTTTTAAAAAAAAAATTAATTATATATAAATGGTTAAAATATTTTTTCTTAACAAATTTAGCTATTAAAAATAATTATAAAAATATATTTTCTATATATTATATTTTATATTTATTATATCTTAAATTAAAATTAAAATACCATGGTTTAAGAAATTTAAATATTTTTCCTAATACATTAATAATAATTATTTTATATAATAATACTTATTTAAAAAAAATTTTAAAATTTAAAAAAAATATAATATTAATTAATAATATTAAAAATAATAAGTATATATCTAATAATATAATTAATTTAAATACTAATATTAATTTTAATACTATATTTTTTATAATAACAATAATAAATACTGCTATATTTCATGGTATGTTATATTAATTTTTTACTTATAAATTAATACCTTATTTTTTTAATAACCAATTAAAATTAATATTATGAAATATATTAGGTATTTTAGATTTTATACCTATATTAGTATATAATATAATATTATTTAATTTAGAAAAAATAAATGTAGAATTTAATTTTTTTTTTCTAATAGTATAAGATAATTTTAATGCTTTTAAAATTTGTTGTTTTTTATATTTTTTATTATTTGTATAAAATTTATTCATATTTTATCATTAAATTAATATTATTTTATTTAAAATATAAGATAAAGGAGAAAATGGGATTTGAACCCACGAAATTTTAAATTTTTCTGATTTCAAGTCAGATGCATTAAACCACTCTGCCATTTCTCCTATTTTTTAATATTTTTATTTAAAAAGTTTTTTAAATAAAATAAAGATATTAATGTAAATTGCTTTGAATTATTTACTCCTAATTTAGAATAAAAAATTATTCTTAAATATAAAAATATATATATTTTTATATTTGAAATATAATTACCTAAAAATAAAGAATTATTAAATTTAGTAGTTTTTTTTTTTTTTGTTAATTTTAAAAAAAATATTTGTTTATGTTTTTTTTTAACTTTTAAAAATTTTAATTTTGCCATACTAAAATTAATTAATATATATATATATTATAAATAAAAAAGCAGACAGCGAGAATTGAACTCGTATTTTTAACTTGGAAGGCTATTGTTTTACCATTAAACTATGTCTGCGTTATATACATAAAAGTTAAATTTTTTTTAATAAATAATTAATAGTTTCTTTTTGTTTATCTTTAAATATTGAAAATAAATGTGGTGTTTTAAATTTAAAATTAATTATAAGTTCTGAAATAGGTTTTTCTATAAATTGTTCAATTATTCTTTTTAAAGGTCTAGCTCCATATAAAGGATGATATGCTAATTTAGCTAAAATTATTTTTATTTCTTGTGTAATTTCTATTTGTAATAAAATATTATTTTCTTTTAATTTTTGTAATAAATTATTAATAAATTTATCTATAATATTTGTTAAACATAGCACACTAAGTGGCTTAAAAACAACTACAGAATCTAATCTATTTAAAAATTCAGGTCTAAAAAATTTTTTTACTGCATTATCTACATTTTTAGATAAAAATTTATATTCTTCTTCGGATAATTCTAGTCCATCTTGAAATGATTTAAATTGTACTACTGATGTAGGACATCCTAAATTACTAGTATATATAATTAATGTATTAGTAAAATCTACTTTCATTCCTTTAGAATCTGTTAAATTACCCTCATCTAATAATTGTAACATAATATTATTAATATCTTTATGTGCTTTTTCTATTTCATCAAATAAAATAACTGAATATGGTTTTTTTTTTACTGCCTCAGTTAATAAACCTCCTTCATCACATCCTACATATCCAGGTGGGGATCCTATTAATTTTGAAATAGAATGTTTTTCCATAAATTCACTCATATCAAATCTAATTAATTCTTTCTCAGATCCAAATAATAAATAAGCTAATGATTTTACTAATTCAGTTTTACCTGTACCACTAGGCCCACATAATAATCAACTTCCTATAGGTTTATTTTTATCTTTTAATCCTGTATAAGTACGCTTTAAAGAAGTAGCAATTTTAGTAACTGCAATATTTTGACCAAAAACATATTTTTTTAAATTTAATTCTATATTACTAATATTAAATATATTAGTTTCTTTTAAAATTAATGAAGTAGGTAATTCACTATATTGTGAAATAATTGTTAAAATTTCTTTTTTAGAAACATATTTATTATTTTTATATGTATGTATAATAGCATCTAAAATTAATAATTCTTTTTTTGGGGAAACATAAGAATTAATAAATTTTTTACTTAAATCAATAATATTTTCTAAAATAGTATCATTTATCCAATAAATATTATTAGTTTTAAGATATTGTTTCATTATTAATAAAGTTATATATTTTGTTGGTTCTTTAATATTTATTTTTGAAAATAAAAATTTTAAATTATTCTCAGTATATAATATTTTATTATATATATTATCTACGCTAGTTCCTATAATTTGAAGTTTATTTAAATATAACATTTTATATATTGTATTTTTTAAATAAGTTATATCTACAGTAGAATTATCAATTAATAAATGAAAATCTTTACAATATAAAATTATATTATTATATTTATTTAAAAATTTAAAAAAAGTTTTTATTAATTCTATATCAGTAGAGTATGTAATTAAATTTGGAATATTTAATTCTAAAAAAATTTTAGTAGGAATTAAAGATGCTATTTTTTTAATTATTATAGATTTTCCAACTCCAGTTTCTCCTAATAATATAATATTTCTATTTAAATCTCGTATTAAAATTTCATTTATGTTTTTTAATTCTTTTTCTCTTCCTATTAAATTAATATTTAAGTCAAGTATATTTAAAATATCTTTTAAATTAGTAGGTATAATTATTTTAGGAAAAAAATATTTAGTATAATTTTTTATTATATTTAAATTATAATTTTGTATATTTAATATATAAAAAATAAAAGAATATATAGTTTTATTTTGTTTTCATAAAAAATAAAATAAAAGTAATGTATTGAAAGGATAAGGTAATGTATTTAAAATATTAAGAATATATAAAATATTAGTATCTATTTTAAAATTTTTATTTAATGAAAAATTATAATTATATAATTTATAATTATAAATTACATTTAATATATTTTTTTTATTTAATAATATATTAGGATTTATATTTAAAATTTTTTGTATCAATTTAGAATTAAATATTAAACTTAAACATAAGTGAATAGGTCTTAAAGTATAATTAGAAGAAGTGATAGAAGTAGTTAATAAAGTTATTTTTTTTGCTTCTTTTAAACAATTAATAACTTCTTGAGTACAATTTAAAAATTGATAATTATTAATAAAAGTATTCATTTAATTTTAATTTATATATTAAAATTTATATTTTAATAAAATATTTGGTTGTTCTTTAAAAAAAGATAAATAAATATTATTATATCTTTTTAAGCAAAGTAAATGTAAACTAGTTAGATTTTGCATTTTATTTTTTTTTATCAAAATTCCTGATAATTCTTTAATAAAATATTTATTTTTATCTTGTGATATTATATATATTGTACATAATGTTTGTTTTTTTAAATTATAATATGACTTATTAAAAGATATATTTCTATTATATGTATATAAACTATAATTATATTTTGATCGATAAAAAAGATTATTATATAATTTTTTTTTTAAAATTAACATTATTTTTTATATAAAATTTATTTAATTGTAATAAATTTAATAGTTTTAAAAGAAAATATATTTAAATAACGATATTGTTTTATTAACTTAATATAATATTTATATTTTTTTTTATATTTTTTATTATTTTTATGTATAATAAAATTAGAAAATTTATTAATTAATTTTAATTTATTTAAATTTGATAAAAAATTAAAATAATTTTGTTTACTCATATTTTATTTTATATTAATATTCATAGATTTTAAAGTTCCTTTTATCATATAAATACATTTTTTAGTTGAAATTGGATAAAATTCTTTTTTTTTTAAATATAAAATTTTTTTTAAATTATTAATAGTAATAAAATTTTTATTAGAAAAAAATAAAATTAAAAAAGATAAAGAAGGTATATGTAAATTTATAGTTAATTTTTTAGGATCAGAAAATATAATTGATACTGGTATTTTTAATCCTAGATATTTTTGTGTTCTATTATTATATTCTTTACAAAAAGCATTAATATTTATACCATATTGTCCTAAAATAGGCCCTATAGGAGGATTAGGAGTAGCTTTTCCGGCAATTAAATTTAATTTAAGTTTAATTAATTTCTTCATATATAATATATTAAATAATAAAATTAAAATAAAATACTCACGTTTTGAAAGAATTGAACTTTCATCTTAGGTTTTGGAGACCTTTATTTTACCCTTAAACTAAAAACGTATTTATTATTTTAAAGAGATAGGAATCGAACCTATGTATAACGAAATCAAAATCCGTTGCCGTACCACTTGGCTACTCTTTATAATATTATAATAAGTTGAGATAGCTCAGTAGGTAGAGCAAAGGACTGAAGATCCTTGTGTCACCAGTTCAATTCTGGTTCTCAACATAAATAATAAATTTAGTTAGAAGAAAGTAATATATAATAAAGTATATATAAATATATTTTTATAGTATCTAATAATATTATATTATATTTAAAATAATTATATATTCTATATAGACGTTTATTTTTTTTAAATTTTAAATTTTTTTTCATTATATTATTATAATTAATTTATTAAATTAGTAATAATACCTGCTCCTATAGTTTTCCCACCTTCTCTTATAGCAAATCTCATTCCTTTTTCTAATGCAATTGAATACATTAAAGTTACTTTTAATTTAATTTTATCTCCCGGTAAAATCATAGCTGGTTTTTCTTTATTAGGACTTTCTATAAATTTAATTGTTCCAGTAACATCTGTTGTATAAAAATAAAATTGTGGTTTATATCCTTCAAAAAATGGTGTTTTTCTACCTCCTTCTGACGCAGAAAGTATATATATATCTGCTTCAAATTTACAATAAGTTAAAATACTTGAGGGGAGAGCTAATACCATCCCACGTCTTACTTCTTCTTTTTGAATACCTCTTAATAAAATACCTACATTATCTCCTGCCTCTGCTATAGTTAATGTTTTTTGAAACATTTCTATTCCAATTACAGTAGCCATCTTTGATACATTAAATCCTAATATATTTACAGTATCATTAATTTTTATACTTCCTCGTTCTATTTTACCTGTAACTACAGTACCTCGTCCTGTAATTGAAAAAATATCTTCTATAGGTAATAAAAATGGTTTATTTAGGTCTCGTGTAGGCTCTATAATTGATATATCTAAAGCATCTATTAATTCTTTTAAATTATTTACCCATTTATCATTTAAATTATTTTTATTTATAGCTTCTAAAGCTTTTAAAGCAGATCCTTGTATAATTTTAACAGAATTTCCATTAAACTCATAAGTATCTAATAATTCTCTTATTTCTAATTCAACTAATTCTAATAATTCATTATCTTCTACCATATCTACTTTATTTAAAAATACAATTATACTAGGCACTCCTACTTGTTTAGCTAATAATAAATGTTCACGAGTTTGAGGCATAGGTCCGTCTGTAGCAGATACAACTAAAATAGCACCGTCCATTTGTGCGGCACCTGTAATCATATTTTTAATATAATCTGCATGACCTGGACAATCAATATGAGCAAAATGACGTAAAGAAGTTTCATATTCTACATGAGAAGTATTAATTGTAATTCCCCTAGCTTTTTCTTCAGGAGCAGAGTCAATTTCTGAATAACTTTTTGCTTTTGTATTATTTATTTTAGATAAATAAGATGTAATTGCTGCAGTTAATGTAGTTTTTCCATGATCTACATGTCCGATAGTTCCTATATTTAAATGTGTTTTAGTTTTTTTAAAAATTTTTTTTGCCATAATTTATTTTCTTTATTTAATTATTAAAATATTTTATTTTTTTAAAGAAATTAAATATATAAAAATTCTATTAGTTAATGCTTTTTTAATATATTGTTGTTTATAATTATATGCTACTCCTTGTTTTTTTAATACATCATAACATTCTAGATATAATGCTTTTATAAAAGACATTTTATTAAAACTCTTTAATTTAGCAGCTTTTATAAGTCATATTATTGCTAAATTAATTGACTTATAATAATGAGCTATAACAGGAATTTGATATATAATATTACCTATTTTTTTTATTTTAAAAGTAATAGGTATAATTAATTTTAAAATAGCATATAATAATATATTATTATTTTTTGTTAATAATAATAATTGTTTCTTTATCATAATAGATTTTTGTTGTATCCCTGATTTTATAAGTTTTTTTATTAATAAAAAATAAATTAAAGAATTTAAAGAATACATTTAGTATATATATTAAAATTAATATATTTTAATTAGATTTAGTACCATATTTCGATCTACTATTTTTTCTATTTTTAACACCACAAACATCTAAAGCACCTCTAATAATTTTATATCTAACTCCAGGTAAATCTTGTACTTTTCCTCCTCTAATAAGAACATAATTATGTTCTTGTACAGCATATCCTTCTCCCGGTATATATGCTATAATTTCTTTATTATTAGATAATCTAATTTTTACTACTTTTCGTAGTGCAGAATTAGGTTTTTTAGGTGATCTAGTAAATACTTTTAAACAAATTCCTTTTCTCTGTGGATAATTTTTTAAAATTGATTTTTTAATTCTATTTTTTTTTTTTCTTGAATTTTTTATTAATTGATTTAAAGTTAACATAAATAAATTTATATTAAAATAATTAAATTATATAATTTTAACGTTTTTTTATTTTTTTTTGTCTACATCCATTATGAGGATATTGTGTTATATCTGTAATTGATAATATATGTAATTGTCTATTATTATATTTTGTCTTCATAATAGTATTTAATATAAGTTTTTTAAAAAAATTCATTCCTTTAAAAATTATATGTATATATTTTATATCATTTTGTAATGCATATAATGCACTTTTATTTGCTAAAATACTAGAAGCAAATGGAGTTTCTTTTTTTCTATTTTTAAACCCAAAAAGACCGCAAGAAAATATTTTTAATACTTGTTGAGTAGGTATAATTTTATTATTTTTATTTAAAATTGTCTCTTTACATATCGAAATAAATGTATTATGCATTGTATTTTTTATATAAAAAGTAAGTATATTTGAAGTTTGTTTTTTTATATTCATTTTAATTTAAAAAATATTAATTGTGTTATTTTTGTCTTTGTTTATGTTTAAAATTTTTAGAACAATAAATATATATTTTTTTATGTCTTTTAATAGATATACAATATGTACATAAATGTTTTGGAGCACTTTTTATTTTCATATTATAAATTTAAAATTAAAGATAATATATTATATATATTATTTAATTTAATAAGTTTAGAATAAATAATATCATATCCAATAAAATTAAATAATACTCTAATTACATAATGCCTAGACATATGTATTTTACGAATAGAAGAAAATAAATATAATTTTTTAATTTTTTTTTCTATATATATATTATTTGTAATTTTATTTGAATAAAATAATGGAAAATGATAAATATTTTTAAATGCATGTAAACGAGCATTTGAAATAGCTTCTTGTAAATAAAAATGTTTACTATATCCTATACCAAATCATCCTGTTTTATTTCCTAATATTAATATTACTTTATATTTATTTATTCTTCCTTTTGCTCTAGTTTTAGATATTTTTTTAATTAATAATATTTTTTGTTCTATACTATAATTATATTTTTTATTAAATTTAAAAATCAATTCTTTTTTTCATGATATTAATTCTAATATATATATAGTATGATATATATTATTAAATATATATTTATTATTACTATAATATATTATATATTTAACTGCAAGTATATTTAATAAATAAATAAAATTTTTAATTATATATATTGAAAAATTAGTATAAATTTTTATATATTCTTTAATTAAATAAGAAAAAAAAATAAAATCATTATATAATTTTATAGAATATAATAAATTTGGTTGCTTAAATAATTTAATTTTAAATTTTTTATTCAAAAAAATCATTTATTATTTTTTAATATTTTTTGTTTTACTTAATTTTAATTTTATTTGATCAAAAATATTTTTTATTCCTTTTCCTTTATATACATTTAATTTTTTACAAGATTTAATAATATAAAATATATTACCTAACATATATTTATTTGAATATATTAAAATTAATAATTTATTTTTTTCATCAATATATATACTACATGTCTTAGGAAGTTTAAGTTTAATTAAATGACTATAACCTAAAATAAAATATAAATTTTTATTTATAAATAAAAATTTATATCCTATTCCTCTAAATTCGATAGATAATTTATATGTAGTATAAAATAAATATAATTTATAATTTAATATTTTATATAAAGTATTTAAAATGTTTTTTTCTTTAGAAAATAAATATAAAGAAAAAAATAAAGGAAAATTTATTATTTTTTTTGATAAAAATAATACTTTATATTTTGTATTATATAATATATTTATATATATTAATTGTGTTTTTTTATCAAATATTGAAAAAAATTTAATTAATTTATTAAATATAATTAATCGTTTATAAATTGTCATTTTTTTAATTAGAATAATAGATTAAACAAAATAAAATACCTCCTTGTTTTAATTTAAGTGCTTGGTATCTAGAAAAGATACCTTTAGATGTGAAAATAATTGCATCTTTTATTTTTAATTTTTGTAATTGCATGTATGTAATATTATTTTTTTTATTTTTTAAATTAAAAAATTTAAATTTTAAATTTTTTTTTTTATAATATATATATATTAAAATTCAATTATTAAGTATATATATAGATTTAATACAATAATTTTTTAATAATAAAAGAATTAAATATGTTATTTTTGTATAAGGTATAATAAAATATGTTTTATATATTTTTATATTATTAATTAAGCTATTTATATTTTGTATAATATTCATACTATTAAATTAAATCTATTGTTAATGAATGTAATTTTAAACAATTTTTTTGTTTTAAATATTTAGGTACAGATCCAAATATACGAGATCCAATAGGATTTAAATTTTTATCTACTAAAACTACAGCATTATCATTAAAAGATATATTATATTTTTTATTAATAGATATATTTTTTTTTAACCTAATAACAATACCATATACTATAGTAGAATATATTAATTTACTTGTTGTATTAATTTTTTTAATAACTCCTACAATTAAATCTCCTACGTTTATTAATTTAGTTTTTTTAGTTAAATTTTGTATACATAATATTTTTTTTACTCCACTATTATCTGTAATATTAAAATAAGTATTTATTTTAGTCATATATTTAAATTTTATTTATAATATATATTTTATTTTTCTTTAAATTAAAAAAAATAATATCTCCTTTATTATATTCTTGTCTATAATTTAATATATAATATTTTTTTAATTTTATTTGTATTTTTTTATATTTAATATGAGTAATATGATATGGTATTATTAAAATAGCATAATAAGTATTAGATTTTAAAATAAACCCTAATTTATTCATTTTTTTAATTAATATTAATTAATCTTATTTTTATAGGTAATTTAGTATTAAATATTTTAAAAATAGAAAATATTATATTTACTGGAATATTATAAAACTCTAAAAAAATAAAACCTGGTTTTAAAAAATATTGTGTATCGTATATAGAACCTTTTCCTCCGCCCATTCTAGTATCTAAAGGTTTTTTAGTTTGTATTCTATTAATAGTAATATTTAATTTATAGCATTTAATTTTTTTAATATTTTTTTGTAAATATTGTTTTATAAAATTAATATGTTTATTAGATAAATTTCCATATTTAATATTTTGAATTGCTCAAATTCCATATATACATTTATGAAAATTTATTCCTTTATATTTTATATTTTTAGTAAATATAAATTTTTTCATTTAATTTAATTTAAAAATAATCATATTTTAACACCTAATAATCCGTATTTAGTAGGAATACTAATACAATTATATTTTATATATAAATTTTTATTTTGTAAAGAACTTTCATTAAATTTAAATGTTTCTAATTTTGCCATTTGAGCTCCATTTATTCTACCTGAAATTATACATTTAAACCCTTTTATTTTATGTATATTATTTATTAATAATATAAGTTGTGGAATAATTTTTCGTAAAGAAATTTTAGTAAATAGAATTTTATTAGTTAAATATTTTAAAATAAAATTAGTAGATAATAATGGATATTTTAAACATACAAAATTAAATCCAATTTTAATATGTTTAGTATAATTCTTTTTTAAAAAATTTAAAAAATATAATTGAATATAATATTTATTATTTATATAATTTAATTTAGAAAATAATATTATATTATATATGCAATAATTAGTATAAGAATAATTATTATTTATATATAAAATATTTAATTGCTTTTTAAATTTAATAAATCTTTTTAAATTTAAAAAATAATTTATATTTTTATAAATGTATCTATAATTATTTCATATATTATTATAATATGGAAAATTTTTTGAACGAAAAATTAAAGCATTTACTATTTGTCCCATAATATTATTTAATTTTTTATTAAAGTATTTAATTTAATATTAAATTCTGAATAAGAAAATTTATTTTTCTTTTTAAAAATAAATTTTTTTAATCTAAATCCTATTTTTTTTTTATTAATATTAATAGGTATATACTTTTTTCCATTATATACTTCTATTATTTTCCATAGAAATAAAGGTATTATTATAGTTAAATTATAATTAGTTTTAAAATGTTTACTATTTAATTTAGATATACGTAATAAATCTTTTGAAATATATATTCGTTTATAATATATTTTTATCATATTTCTATTTTTTTAAAATTAATTTCATACTATATTTATTATTTTTTCTAGTTTTAACACCTCGTGAAATAACTCCCCAAGGTGAATATGCAGAACAACGACCTATAGAATTTTTTCCTTCTCCTCCTCCATGAGGATGATCGCATGCATTCATAGCAACTCCACGAACTTTAGGACGTTTTCCTAAATTTCTAGAATCTCCAGCCTTAATTTTTTTTAAATTAAGTAATATTAAATTAAGTTCCCCTAAAATACAAAAAACATTTTTATCTAATAATCTAATTTCACCTGAAGGTAATTTAATTGTAGCATACTTTTTTCCTATATAAATTAAAAAGGCACTAATTTTAGAATTTTTAACAAAAATTGCTCCTTTAGTAGGTAAATGCTCAATATTATGAATTCAACTGCCACAAAGTATATTTTTTATAGGCATAATATTACCAAATTTTAAAGGAATTGTATATCCTATATATATAATATCTCCTTCTTTTGTATTTTTTGTAATTGGAAAATATTTATATTGAGTTTGTAAAATACTATTTAAACATATTACTTTATAAATATATCTTTGTAATTTAATATCTATTACTTTTTTAATAATTTGTACTTTAAGTATTTTATTATTAAAATTTAATATATTTTTTTTAAAAATATAATTATAATTTATATTTTTTAATTGAATATTTTTAATAAATAATCCTTGTTTATTTCTTATAGTAATATGTCCTTTATTATTTCTTCCGTAAACTCTAGTTAAAATATATTTATTTCGTTTACAATATATATACATTTTATAAATAATTTTTATTAAATTAAAAATATTATATAATTAAAATTAATAAAAGTAATAAAATTTAATAATTTAATAGATATTAAATTATAATTTTTTTTTATATATGTTATATTATTACATAAGATATATATTAATTTATTATAAAATAATCCTTTTATTCTTTTTTGTTTATTTAAATATTCATTAATATTTTCAAAAGTATATAATATAGGTGAAATAAATATAAAAGAAATATAAGTTCGTTTATTTAAAAGTAGATAAAAAAAAGTTATTTTTTTTTTTTTAGTTTGTAACTTAATATCTATTATTTTATTTATTGGTCCAAATAATTTACTACCTCCTTTCCATAAAGGAGATTTAAATGAACCTGCACGTGCTCTTCCTAATCCTTTTTGTTGCCAAGGCTTTTTAGTAGATTTAGATAATTTATTTCTAGTTATAATATTATTTTTTTTAATACGATGTATTATGTTTATTAAAATATAATAAGTATTATTTAAATATTTAATAAAATTAAAAAAAGAAATATTATACTTATTAAAATAAATATATTTTATATTAAAATATTTATTTTTATAAAATAAATATTCAAGATTAAATAAATTTAAAGGATATATAAAATTTAATTTATGTGATATAAAAAAATTATTCATATAATATATATATATTAATGTGTAATAATACTATATTAAATTTTCGGAATAATAGGATTTGAACCTATGACTTTCTATTCCCAAAATAGAGGCGCTACCTGACTACGCTATATTCCGTATATAACTATATAATAGTACCCTCAAAGGAATTTGAATCCTCGTTTTCTTCCTGAAAAAAAGATGTCCTAGACCACTAGACGATAAGGGCTTTTAAAATATTCTCTATATAAATAGAATAGGGTTGTTAGCTTAATGGTAGAGTACTCGGCTTTTAACCGAAAGGTTCTGGGTTCAATTCCCAGACAACCCATATATATAATTACGGAAATAACGAGACTTGAACTCGCATCATCACCGCGACAGGGTGTTATTTTATCCTAATTAAAACTATATTTCCTATATCTAGGAGAGAAAGGGATTTGAACCCTTGTATATAATATATATGTCAAATTAGCAATTTGATACTTTAAACCACTCAGTCACCTCTCCTTTTTTTATTTAAAAAATAATGAATTGAATCAGATTTGAACTGATGGAGATAAAATTATCGACGGAGTTACAGTCCGCTCCTATAGACCGCTCAGGCATCAATTCTTTTTATAATATACCTGAAAAGAATTGAACTTTTGAAAAATGGATTATGAGCCCATCGCTTTTACCACTCAGCCACAGGTACTTATTTTATATAAAAAAATTAAGGTAAGGATGAAGGGACTTGAACCCTTAAAGTTTTTTAAAACTTACGGATTTTAAGTCCGTTGTGTTTACCAAATTTCACCACATCCTCAATAATTAGTAGTAGATAGTACTCAGAGTTGAACTGAGATAAAAAGATTTGCAATCTTTTGCTATACCTTTAAGCTATACTATCAATGGGGTAAATGACGGGAATTGAACCCGCTTTAAATAAATTCACAATTTATTGTCTTTACCATTTGACTTCATTTACCTTTTTTATTAATTAAAAATTATATATATATAATTTTAATGTAAATAATATTGTATTATTAATAAATTATTATAACTATTAAAAGTATAATTATTTATTTGTGAATAAAAAATACTTAAACATGTTTTTTTACATATATATACATTTAAATTACATTTAATAGTTTTAATATATTTTATATATAAATTTTTTTTACATAATTTAAATATAAAACTAGATTTAGAAGATAAACTAATTATATCACCAATTTTAATTAAAAAGCTAGGATTTGTAATTAATTTAAAATTAACAAAAAAATATCCATGTACTATTAATTGTCTTGCCTGTGCTATAGTAATAGAATATCCTATATTAAAAAGTATTTTATCTAAACGTGCCTCAATAATAGTAGATATATTAAATTTTTTATAATTATATTTATGTATAAATAAGATATATTTTTTAATTAATTTTTCAGTTAATGAGAAAGTAAATTTTAATTTTTGCTTTTCAAGTAATTCTAATAAATAAAAAGATATAATTGCTTTATTATTTTTTATAAAATTTTTATTTAAAATAGAATATTTAGTTGAAAAACCTGGATGCATATGTATATTAAATTGTTTTAATTTTTTTAACTTAGGGCCTAAATAACGTAACATTTTTTTATAAAATAAATATAATATAAATATTTTAATTTTAAAAATAAACTGATAAAGGGAATCGAACCCCCAACCTTCTGATTACAAGTCAGTGGCTCTACCTTTGAGCTATATCAGCAAAAATATATTCTCGAAGTTTTAGTAAAAAAATGCTAAAATTATTACTAATTGTATACATTTTTTCTTTTTATCAAATTATCTATTTGTTGTCTTACTCTAATTAGAAAAGAACATTTATCTTAAAGTAATTTTCTCACTTATATGGTTTCAGTGATTAAAATATATTAAACTTGGCTACTTAGCGACTACTTTTAGTAAAATAACTAATACACCATAGGTTTAATTTCTTTGGTCCTCTCGTACTAAAAGAAAAACTTTTCAATGTTCTTATGTCTACATCGGATATGGACCGAACTGTCTCACGACGTTCTGAACCCAGCTCACGTGCCGCTTTAATGGGCGAACAGACCAACCCTTGAGACCTACTTCAGCCTCAGGATGCGACGAGCCGACATCGAGGTGCCAACCCTCCCCGTCGATAGGAACTTTCGGGGGAGATCAGCCTGTTATCCCTAGAGTAACTTTTATTCGTTAAGCGACAGCCTTTCCACAAAGAACTGTCGGATCATTAAAACCGACTTTCGTCCTTGTTCGAGTGGTAACTCTTACAATCAAGCCTTATACCCTTTATAGTTTTAATTTAAAAAAAAATTTAAATTAAAAAAAGACCTTTGTACACCTCCGTTGCTTTTTAGGAGGTTACCGCCCCAGTCAAACTACCTTTTTAAAATTTTTTTAAAATTGGTTAACAATATTTTAATAAAAAAATAAAATATAAAAGAGTGGTATTTCAAGATAAATTAATTAATTTCCCACTTATTCTACACAAATATATTTTATTTTTAATTTCAAAATATAGTAAAGCTTCATAGGGTCTTTCTGTCCAGATGTAGATAGTCCGTATCTTCACAGACATTCCTATTTCACCGAATCTTTTTCTAAGACAGCATCCAAGTCGTTACACCWTTCRTGCAGGWCGGAAYTTACCCGACAAGGAATTTYGCTACCTTTGGACCGTYAKAGTTACAGCCGCCGTTTACTGGAGCTTATAAAAATACTTGGATAAAAAATATTTTTTTTAACTTACCAGCACTGGGCAGGTGTCAGCCCCCTTACATTGTGATTAAACTTAGCGGAGACCTGTGTTTTTGATAAACAGTCGCTTGGATCTTTTTATTGCAGCCCTTTGGGCATCCTTTCTCCCGAAGTTACAGGATTATTTTGCCGAGTTCCTTAGAAAAAGTTATTTCGTACTCCTTAGTATATATATACTTGCTTACTTGTGTCAGTTTTAGTACAGGCATAATATATATAAAACAGATACATTTTTCTAGCTATATAATAAACATATATTAAGTAACTATTTCTTAAAATATATATTATATATAATAGGTCACTATTTGTATATATATATTATGGTAAAGGAATTTTAACCTTTTACCCATCAAGTACATATTAAATCTAATTTTAGGCCCTGACTTTATCTACGTGGTATATCCTTTCGTAGAAAACCTTTAGCTTTCGGAGTATTAGATTTTTTACTAATATTTATGCTACTTAAGCTGACATTCTCACTTCTATTATCTCCACAAAAATTTACATTTTTGCTTCTAAAATATAGAACGCTCCTCTATCGATTTAAAAATAAATCCCATAGCTTCAGTAAAGTATTTTTTTTCTTTCATTTTTAGTGCATAATTTCTAATTTAACAAGCTATTACGCACTTTTTAAAGGATAGCTGCTTCTAAGCTAACCTCTTAAATATAACTGAAATTAAAGTACCTTTTGTTTTAAATACTTTTTAAAAACTTTAACTTATGGTGTGGGTTGTTTCCCTTTAGACTATTGAGATTTTCCCCAATAGTCTCACTTATTACTCTAAACTATAATAGGTATTATTAGTTTATATATAATGTATATTATATATAATATGTATTATATATAGTGCTTTACCACCTTAATTATATAATAGTAATAGCTGCGCCTCAACGCATTTCGAGGAGAACCAGCTAGCTCCGAATTCGATAAGCATTTCACCTCTAATCTCATCTCATCTGATGATTTTGCAATATCAACCAGTTCGAACCTCTATATAGACTTCTCTATATTTCATTCTGGACAAGATTAATTCATTCGGGTTCGGGTTCTTAATTATAAACAATTGTTATTATTTAATAATAACTCGCGTTAACTCTGGCTTCAATTAATTAAATTTAACCAAATGCTTAAAATAATTAAGACTCGTCAGCTCCTTCTTCAACAGGCATATAGTTAGATTCTTTAATCCTTCTATAGATTGTAAGATAAAAAATTTCATGTTCTTTTCACTTCCCTTACGGGGATCTTTTCACCTTTCCCTTACGGTACTAGTTCACTATTGATTACTTTGAAGTATTTTATTTTTCAAGGAGGTTCTTGTTAACTTCAATCAGAATTATATTCTAATTTACTAATAATAAATAAACATATATATGTTTATACTCCCTTTTCGCTCGCCACTACTTTGGGAATTTTTGTTAATTTTTTTCCTTTGGATACTAAGATGGTTCAGTTCTCCAAGTTTTCTTTTTTTTAGAAAAATATAAGGTACTCCCATTCAGAAATCTTTAATTTATTGCATTGTTGCTATTTAAAGTATTTTCGTAATAAACGTCTTTCTTCGTCTTCAAGTATCAAGGTATTCTTTTTTATCTTATATAAATATATTAATTTATATTTAAACTATAAATACTTAAATTAAAAACGGAGAACGGATTTGAACCGTTGACCTTCGGATCATGAGCCCGACGAGCTACCAAACTGCTCTACTCCGTTTTATTTTGTAAAAGCCAAGAGGGATTTGAACCCACGCTCTTGTGGTCCGTAGCCACATGCTCTTCCAACTGAGCTATTGGCCTCCCCTATTATTATAATACATAGGGTAGTTAACTCAATGGTAGAGTATATACCTTACGAGTATAAAGTTGTTGGTTCGATTCTAACACTACCCATCCATATTAAACCTATCATTTAATTTGGAAAAGATAAAAACCTTCTAAGTTTTTAATGTAGGTTCAAGTCCTACTAGGTTTATATACGGAAGTGGCGAAAGGGTATACGCGTTAGATTTAGGATCTAATAGAAATTTCTATGAGAGTTCAAATCTCTCCTTCCGTAAAAACTCCACAGGCTGGGATCGAACCAGCGACTTTTCGGTTAACAGCCGAAAGCTCTGACCACTGAGCTACTGAGGAAGTATTTATACATATATAGATAAAGAGGGGGAATATAATTCAAGGGTAGAATAGTTCTTTTGCAAAGAAAAAGTTAGCAGTTCGAGTCTGCTTATTTCCAATTAAAAAATATTCCTTAAATGTATATTATATATATAATTTTTGTACTAAATGAGTTTGATCCTGGCTCAGGAAAAACGCAAGAGACGTGCCTAACACATGCAAATTTAATAGTTACTATATAAAACTATAGTGAATTGGTGAGTAATATATGAAAATTTAAGTTTAGATTAGAAGTATCCCTAATAACTTAGGGTTAATCTCTGATATGCGCATTTGTGCTTTAAAAAGTTAATACTGTCTAAAAAAAAGTTCATATCTGATTAGCTAGTTAGTAAAATAATAATTTACTAAGGCGAAGATCGGTAGCTGCCCTGAGAGGGGGATCAGTCACATTGGAATTGAAATACAGTCCAAACTCCTACGGGAGGCTGCAGTGGGGAATATTCTGCAATGAGCGCAAGCTTGACAGAGCGTCGTCACGTGGAGGAAGACAGCTTAATACAGTTGTAAACTTCTTTTATTTCAAAGTGAATATTGACACTTAAATAAATAAAGTATCGGCAAACTCCGTGCCAGCAGCCGCGGTAAAACGGGGGATACAAGCGTTATCCGGAATTACTGGGCGTAAAGCGTATGTAGGTGGTTTTAATATATTTTTATTTAAAAAAAACTATATATTTGTTTTTTATTAAAAAAATTATTAAACTAGAGTCTGTTAGGGGTAAAAGGAATTTTTTGAGTAGTAGTGAAATGCAAAGATACAAAAAAGAAGACCAAAAGCGAAGGCATTTTACTGGAGCAGCACTGACGCTGAGATACGAAAGTTAAGGTAGCGAATGGGATTAGATACCCCAGTAGTCTTAACTGTAAACTATGGATACTCGGAATTAAATATAATTAATATTTAGTTCCTTAGCTAACGCGTTAAGTATCCCGCCTGAGTAGTACGCTCGCAAGAGTGAAACTCAAAGGAATTGACGGGGGCCCGCACAAGCGGTGGAGCATGTGGTTTAATTCGATGTAACGCGAAGAACCTTACCAGAACTTGATATATATGTTTTTAAAAATTTAATAAATTTTTATAAGTACATCTACAGGAGGTGCATGGCTGTCGTCAGCTCGTGTCGTGAGATGTTGGGTTAAGTCCCGCAACGAGCGTAGCCCTTATTTAAAGTTAACTATCTTTAAAAACTGCCTATATTTGTCTATATAAAAATAAGGAGGAAGGAATGGAAAACGTCAAGTCCTCATGCCCTTTATGTTCTGGGCTATACACGTGCTACAATGGATGGTACAATAAATTGAATATAAAAAATTTAAAAAAATTTTTTATTTTTATTTGAGAAAATAGATTTAATTATATTAATAAAACCATTCGTAGTTCGGAACATAAATTGAAAGTTATTTATGTGAAGCTGGAATCGCTAGTAATCGCCGGTCAGCCTTACGGCGGTGAATAAGTCATCGGGCCTTGTACACACCGCCCGTCACACCATGGGAATTAATTATTATTGAAACTTCTGTTTAAGAAAATAAATAAGAATTAGTAACTGGGGTGAAGTCGTAACAAGGTAGCTGTACTGGAAGGTGCGGCTGGATAAATATACTAATAAATAGTACACTACTGGCCGCTAGTATAAACTTTGACCCACTTTTTTAGTATAAAAATTGTGAAAAAAGTTAAAGGCAACAATACTTTTAAGTAAAATTACTGGGAAGATAGCTAAGCGCTAGTTAGTAAAGTAAGTAAACAAAAGGGCTGTTAGCTCAGCGGTAGAGCACGCCCCTGATAAGGGCGAGGTGCCTGGTTCAACCCCAGGGCGGCCTAGACTATATTTTATT